TATGTTGTGTATTGTCGACAATTTTTACATAAGGTGGTAAGATGATATCTCGAGCAGTTACATATCCAGGACCCCCAACACAAATAGACGCGTCACAAGTTCCATATAGATTACTTCTCAATACAATTTCTTTCAAATTCATTATAATTTCGTGGGCCGATTCTTGAATACCCGTTAGGATAGAATATTCGTGGAAGACATTCTCGGATTTTACACGTGTGATACATGTTCCTTCTATTTCTCCAAGTAAAGCTCTGCGCATCGCAATGCCTATTGTGTCGGCTTGTCCTTTCATAAGTGGAGACAGAATAAATCGACCATAATAAAGGCGTTTACTGTCTGTTCTTGATTCAACACACTTCCACTGTAGTGTCCGAGTAGATACTGTTACTTTCTCTCGAACCATAGTAATAATATTTTTTTGATTGAATTATTTATTTCTCTTGTTTCTATTGAAATAGATGCACTGTTTATTTCTACACACGTCTTTTTTTCGGAGGTCTACAGCCATTATGTGGCATAGGGGTTACATCCCGTACAAAAGTTAATAGGATACCACTTCTACGAATAGCTCGTAATGCGGCGTCTCTTCCGAGACCGGGACCTTTTATCATGACTTCTGCTCGTTGCATACCTTGATCTACTACTGTACGAATAGCATTTGCTGCTGCAGTTTGAGCGGCAAAGGGTGTCCCTCTTCTCGTACCTTTGAATCCACAAGTACCAGACGAAGACCAAGAAACCACCCGACCTCGTACATCTGTAACTGTGACAATGGTATTATTAAAACTTGCTTGAACATGAATAACTCCCTTTGGTATTTTACGTGCACTTTTACGTGTACCAATACGTACATTTCTACGTAAACCAGTTCTCGGTATAGCTTTTGCCATATTGTATCATCTCATAAAAATGAGTCAGAAATATATGGATATATCCATTTCATGTCAAATTCTTTATTTGTATGTTGAGCCCTTTGGTGAATCTGATTATCCCTTTATCCTTGTCTTTGTTTATGTCTCGGGTTGGAACAAATTACTCGAATGCGCCCCCGTCTACGAATTAGTCGACATTTTTCACAAATTTTACGAACAGAAGCTCTTATTTTCATATTTGTCATTCCTTATCTTAATTCTGAATCTACTTCTTGGTAGAAAATAAGTTTCTTGAAATTTTTAATCTCGAATCGTATTGAATAAAAACCACCTAATCTTTTGAATCATTGTTTCGGAGTCGATAAATTATACGTCCTCTGGTTGAATCATAACGACTTACTTCAATTTTAACTTTATCTCCGGGTAGTATCCGTATAAAACTACGCCGGATCTTTCCCGAAACATAACCTAGAATCAGATCCTCATTATCTAACCGAACCCGGAACATGCCATTGGGAAGCGATTCAGTAATTAAACCTTCATGAATCCATTTTTGTTCTTTCATTCCAGGTAAAGCCCCCTTGAGGTATCAACTAATGGAGGAGAAACGATATTAGACAACTCACCCCCCTTTCTTTTTCTTTTTTTACAAATAGGAAGAGGTTTCAAATTTCATTTGGATATTAAATGGATTACCATATATAACATAAAATTTCTCCGCCGATTCCTTCTAGTCGAGCCTCCCGATCTGTCATTATACCCCGAGAAGTGGAAAGAATTACAATCCCCATTCCACCTAAAATTTTAGGAATTCGTTGAGAGTTAGAATAGATTCGTAGACCGGGTCGGCTGATCCGTTTTAAATTTAACAAATTTCTATAAGGTCTTTTCCTATTTCTGCTATGTCGCAGGGTTAAAACCAAAAAATTTTGGTTTTTTTCTTGATGTTTTCTGACGTTTTCGATAAAACCTTCTCGGAAAAGTATTTTAACAATATTTTCGGTAATATTAGTAGATGTTATGCGAAGAACTCTTTTTCTATCCATATCAGCATTTCGTATAGAGGTTATTATCTCAGCAATAGTGTCCCTACCCATGATGAACTCAAACTTTTGGCGTCCCAAAATTGGATATAATTAACATGTTTTTCTTTTTTTATTGGTTTATGAATATCAATTTTTCAAGGTATATGCGCGAAATACAAGCTACACATTAATCTAGTTCTTAATCTATTTCCCTTTCCCTTCAAATACCCCAAAGATTCAGATCTCTTTTTTTTATAATACTTCGGGAGCTAATGAAACTATTTTAGTAAAATTTAATTGTCTCAATTCGCGGGGGATTGCCCCAAAAATGCGAGTTCCTTTTGGATTTCCTTCTTGATCAATCACAACTGCAGCATTGTCATCATATCGTATTATCATACCGCTGTCACGTTTAAGTTCTTTACAGGTACGAACAATTACAGCTCTGACTACTTCTGATTTTTCTAGGGGCATATTTGGTACTGCTTCTTTGATCACAGCAACAATAACGTCACCAATATGAGCATATCGGCGATTACTAGCTCCTATGATTCGAATACACATCAATTCCCGAGCCCCGCTGTTATCCGCTACATTTAAATGGGTCTGAGGTTGAATCATATAAATTTTTGAATCTATTCTTCCAATGCAAAGGATGAAGAAAATAAAAGAAATATTGTTTGTCTAAATCTAAAAAAGAAATAGGTGATTTTGTTTCATCCCCAAGACTCATTTCTGTACGTTCTACATTTTTATCTCAAAATAATAAATTGAGTTCGTATAGGCATTTTGGATGCTGCTATTAAAATAGCCCTTTTAGCTATATTTTCAGTTACTCCACCCATTTCATATAGTATTCGACCCGGTTTAACAACAGCCACCCAATATTCAGGGGAGCCTTTCCCCGAACCCATACGTGTTTCAGCAGGTCTTACTGTAACTGGTTTGTCTGGAAAGAGACGGACCCATATTTTTCCACCACGGCGTGCATTTCGTGTCATTGCCCGGCGACCTGCTTCGATTTGTCTCGATGTGATCCAAGCGGGTTCAAGTGCCTGAAGAGCATATTTACCGAAACAAATATGATTACCTCTATAAGACATTCCCTTCATTCTTCCTCTGTGTTGTTTGCGGAATCTAGTTCTTTTGGGGTTATAGTTGATGGTTGTTTCGGAATTCCATCTCTACTACAGAGCTGGACGTGAGAGTTTCTTCTCATCCAGCTCCTTGCGAATAAAAGTATTCCAAATATAATTTCAATTTATTTGAATAGCTATTAGAACATTTTTCGAAAAATTTGTATTGTCTTTTGTCCTTTATTCGAGTTTACCAATTCAAAAAATAAGGTTTTCGCGGGCGAATATTTACTCTTGCAATCTCTATTTGAGTCCTAGCACCTGTTCGTCACTTTTCCGAATAGATTAATAGGTTTCCGGTTAATTTCGCCATCCTAACTAGTGAATTATTAAGATTCATTTGTTTAATAAAATATTTTGCATTCACAGGTTCCTTCGTTTCCACCACTTCGTACTAAATGATTAGGTCAGAATTCTACAATGGAGCTCATAATCCAATTTATTCTTGAGTCAACCTTCTTAGTCTTTATTCACTCGAAGCTCTTGAGTTTTTTGTTTTCTTCTATAAGAAAGAAATTCATGAAATATTTCATTATGTATGAATCAATTAGTCTTGATGCTTTATTACACTGTCTTTTATGAGATGACTCACAGACCTTCCATACAGGAATTCTATATCATTGATGTTGTTTTTTTCTCTCTTTCTCTCATCCTTCCATTTATCCACACCTTTTTTCTGTAATTTTGCTTTAAATTTGAAAAAGTGAAAATTTCAGTTGCTACAAAGATATGACTGATTTAACATATCTTGACTGGTTCTTTAGATCCAGATAATATGAAGTGATGAATCGCTTTGCATACTATTGAGCCGGTCTTTTGTAACCTTAACCCTAAAAAAAAACTAACGAGTCACACACTAAGCATAGCAATTATATCAAAAGGTCAATTGAATTTTTATTCAACCCTATAGAATTAGTAGAATTAATAATTCGTCTGATTGGTAGGAAAAAATGAATGAGTTTTCCCTTTTTCCTTCTACCCGTTGCCTTCTACCCGTTGATAGAAGGAAAAAACAAAGAAACTTTTATTATTCCTCTTCCTTGTCTATAAAAATCCAAATTTTGATGCCCAAGACTCCATAGATAGTCCGAACTGTATAGGAACAATAATCTATTTTAGCTCGAATAGTTTGTAGGGGAACCCTGCCCTCTCTGATCCATTCGACACGGGCAATTTCTTTTCCGTCGATACGCCCTGCAATTTGCACTTGAATTCCTTTTGTATCCGCTTGTTCAGTTAATTCAATAGCCTTTTTCATTGCTTTTCGAAACGAAACTCTATTCTTTAATTGTCCAGCTATAAATTCTGCAAGAATATTAGGGTTTCCATAAGGTTTTGCAATTCTTGTGATAGCAATGTTAAGTTTTCGGTTCACATAATGAAATTTTTTTTGTAGATTTATCTGTAATTCTTCGATTCCTCGTGGTCTACTTTCTATTAATAACTTTGGGAATCCCATAAAGATTATGACCTGAATCAAGTCGATTCTTTTTTGAATCTTTATATGCGCAATTCCCTCAGCGCCGGGAGATATTTTCATATTCTTTTGAATATACTTTTTAATATAGTCTCTTATTTTTTGATCTTCTTGTAGGTCTTTAGAATAATTTTTTGGTTTTGCAAACCAAAGGGAATGGTGACTTTGGGTTATACCAAGTCGGAAACCGAGTGGATTTATTTTTTGTCCCATACTACCCCACTATTATATACATCGAGATCTGCCATAGTTGTCTTTTTCCATCTAGGTTTTTTAAACGAATAGAAAGTTACATCCTCATATTCATCTAAAGATAGATCTTTCACTACAATAGTTATATGACAGGTAGCTTTTTTTATCGCATAACTACGTCCTCGAGCTCGAGGTTTTAATTTCTTCACGGTAGTACCCTCGTTAACTTCAGCTTTAATAATTACTAAATTGTCTTCGGCGGAGCCCATAGTGAAACTAGCATTTGCTGCTGCAG